CTCTATCCCTTAGTTTTCGACTTTTCGGAAATATATTAGCCGATGAATTAGTCGTTGTTGTTCTTGTTTCTTTAGTCCCTTTAGTAGTTCCTATACCTGTCATGTTTCTTGGATTATTTACAAGTGGTATTCAGGCTCTTATTTTTGCAACTTTAGCCGCAGCTTATATAGGCGAATCTATGGAGGGTCATCATTAATTCATTTTCGAAAGACTATTTTTTCTTATAGCAAGTCAATATATGTTTCAAGATAATCTACTTTTAGGGAACATACTTGTATGTTCTCAAGTATGTTCTATAGTAATAGAAAAGGGATATTAGAGGGGGGTTGTTTAGTATAGAAAGGCCGAACTGGGCATATGGAATCGAATAGTTATAAGCCAACTCCTGTAGCTGTTTCAATTCAAAGAAAAATTCTAGAATCCAATTGAATTTAAGGTAGAATGCTGGGTTTACGTTATGGAAGAAAGGCGTGTATATTGGATATTAGATATTGACTATTTATATATGAACTAATATTAATTATAACTAATATTAATTATATATGAACTAATATTAATTATAACTAATATTAATTATATATGAACTAATATTAAGTCCTACTTTAATTTAGGGGGATATTAATAGAAGTCTTTTTTTATGTTTTTTTTCATTTATTTATGACTATGAATTGAATGAATAAACAAAGAAAATCAAGCAAGAAAGGGTCGAAGAATTCAACGAATGGTTAGAAAGAAGGAAATGAGAAACTCACGTTGTATAGATTCAGGAAAGACTCAACAAATAGGAACTAAAAAGGAGAAACCCTTTCTGATGATCTGATGGAATATTTTTATTTCAATTCGGAGTTCTTACTGACTTCGACTGGCTGAATCTTAGTCGATGGAATAATTCAGTCAAAATTTTTTCGTTGATTGTATCATTAACCATTTCTTTTTTTTTTGTGTGAGGAACTTATCATGAATCCACTTATTTCTGCCGCTTCCGTTATTGCTGCTGGATTGGCTGTAGGGCTTGCTTCTATTGGACCAGGAGTTGGTCAAGGTACTGCTGCAGGCCAAGCTGTAGAAGGTATTGCGAGACAGCCCGAAGCAGAGGGTAAAATACGCGGTACTTTATTGCTTAGTTTGGCTTTTATGGAAGCTTTAACAATTTATGGATTGGTTGTAGCATTAGCTCTTTTATTTGCGAATCCTTTTGTTTAATCCTAACCCGAAAAAAATACGTATTTTTTTCTTTCTTTGGCTTGCCTGCTTGCCTTTTCGCATTATACCAAGATTTCGGATTTCGCTCCTACAATTGCTTATTCGTTGAGAAAAACCGGGGGGAAGGGCTGATTTGAGGATGAGGAATTAGTGTTACTGACTCGCTTTCTTCCTTCCCCTTCTTAGCCCAACGAAAGCTTTGCTTTTTAGGAAATGGTGCAAGGAGGTATTTCGCAATTTACACGAAACCCCGGTACCTAATCCTATTCGAATAAGTCTGATTCTTATTGGAAATCTCAATTGAAAAAGAAAATACATTGCGCAATGGAATAGATTTTGAATCTATTTTCGATTTCTAAATAGGAAATAGGTCAAGTAATACAACAAAAAAGAATGTTCGATTTTTTAGTCTATTTTTTAGTCTATCTATAAGAGGAGATCATATGAAAAATGTAACCGATTCTTTCGTTTCCCCGGGTCACTGGCCATCTGCCGGGAGTTTCGGATTTAATACCGATATTTTAGCAACAAATCCAATAAATCTAAGTGTAGTGATTGGCGTATTGATCTTTTTTGGAAAGGGAGTGTGTGCGAGTTGTTTATTTCAAGAATAGACTGGATTCAACCAGCTGCACCTCTTTTCGGTATAACTAGTAAAGAAAGGTGCATGATCTCGCGAATTACTTCTGAATAAATTAAGAAATCATATAATCATATGTAAGAACCATAGCATTTCGTGATTCGTTGGTAAATATACTTTGATTCTCTAGCAACCAATAACGTGGAACTATTAACATGGTTAAAGCTAAACCGTTTGAAGTTCAGCCACAGCATGGTACTCTTTCTACCACTATATTAATACCGAAATGGTTTCCCATTTCCAAGGAATAGTTAGAAATTTATCGATATATAACACTCATATCGATAAAAAGATTTGAAACTTTTATTGGTATTGGAAAAGGGTTCATACTTTTTTCTTTTTTTTACATTTTTGTTTAAATGCCAAATGCTGAGTTGATGACCTATTTATAAAATAAATCTCAAATAAGAAAATTTTTTTGGATTTGAAAAAAAAACAACTTTGCTGACAATTACATATTTTTTGTTTGGTCAGAAGAGTCCTCCAAAAATTCTAGCCTTGGATTATTGATTCATTTCCAATTTTGTTCGAATAGGAACAAAGAGTAGAGGATAGGTTCATTACATTCAAAAAAGATATGGAAATTTACCATAAAAAAATTGAAGTAATTGAGCGTGAGAGCCAAATGAATCGAAAGATTCAAGTTTGGTTCGGGA